TCACACGTTCTCCAGGTCCGAAGGGATCCAGTGCCCAACTACCGACTCCTTCCGGAATTGCGTTATCGGAGCCGAGCCAGGAATGGCCGTTAGTGGACACCCACCACTTTTCACCGGTTAGAGAGGCCCTCTTTAATACATTAAGAAAAGATGTTCACAGGGGCCAGAAAGACTCGGTCATAGGAACTTAGACCGCCTACGCGCTGGTAAACGAAAACCACCTCGACCGGATCAGAGTAAACAACAATGTCGAATCAGGCCGCCCCTTGCCTTGAATTCACAGGCGGCCACCAGCTTTCCCAAAATCAATAAGGGGAGATCTGCTGCTTACTGCTCACGGAAACATCCGACCTATACTATAGTAAAGTCGTCCGCGTATCTTTCTGATCTCTCTTCCTTCTATTTATCAGATTTTTGGCTTTGACCTATTCGAAAAAAAATGGGGTTGGCTAAAAAAGGGGAAGAGAGGATAGCTTTGGGGTACGCTCACTTCTGCATTTTTGTTTAGGTTATCGAGATTCTCAATCGCTCTTTTTAGTGGGGAGGAATAGTGCGTGAATGGCGGTTCTCAGACGAGGGAATCGTTCCTCTCTAAAAAAAAAGATAGGCTAGAATGAATGCTTCTATCGATAGAGCTTTCACGTCTGCGTATAGAATCGTTTTTTTGCCTTTCCATTCCGTTCTTACTATATCATGGGCTGTTGGGTTGGAATCCGTGTGATGGTTCGAGAGTGGTTTCCAATATTCTTCGCATCCATCTTCGGCCTTGTGTTAGAAATGTCCCGCGGGACTGAGTTAGTGGTCGAGTCGTTTTTGGTAATTGACACCCGTCGCATTAGTTTCAATTCATATGTTACCATTCATAGTGAAGTAGCCCTCTTTTTGATGTCTTAGTGCCTTTTTCTATCTATCAAAGTCCTTCTTTGTCTATAGCTCGGGTCAGTCCCCCATGGTCTGCTTTGATTTTCTCGAACAGTGCCGGCCCGCATCAGGGACTCTCGTGCGAGCCATACAACGTTCCCAGGCCTGCTCCTTTCCTTGAGCTCCCTATTTAGTTCCTCCCATCCCAGGCGTTGATCTCGCAACGGCCCTCCTGTCCTCATATCGCGTCCGTCACCACAGCTGCGCATCCCCAGATAGATACATTGTTGCCATTGTGACTTGGTCGTCAAAAGGGGCACAAACAGAAAGTACTATTCCATATCCCAAAAGTCTTCGATCCTTAGCATCTCGGGTGCCAACGAATGCCTTTGGTTTCGCTTGATTCGAACCATCTCCGTCGAGCCACTGCTTGCGGCCTTCTGTAGTATGGGGACCTCGCCCCTATTCTCTAAAGCTTACAACATATACTGCATTTCCTGAAGTGAAACAAGGATCTTCAGTATATAGTCGATGATAGAGGTTAATCATTACAAGCACTCTTAAGCGCGGGCAAAAAAGAAGCAACAAGATGCTTACTAAAGGTGGGACATTAAGGAATATCCAGAAAGGCATTTCGGGAATCGGTCTGATTCTATCTCTGTTTGTTCCCTTTGAAGAAAGGAAGGATCCCAAAGAATCGATCTCTCTTTTAGTTGTTGAATCTCTCTTTGATTGATCAATGTGTGATATTCCGAATCCTCATTACTAATGGAATCGAAATGATCTCTGGATTGATCAGAAGATCCTTTCTATCTACTCCGACTGAGAGATGGCCCCTTTGCGGTCGTGAAAGCCAATGCTGAACCCTTGCCGGCTTAATAGATCCAGGATGTGCCTTCTACTCCTGGAGACCCTTGACTCTCAACGAGAGGGATCGCACCCCTTTAGCCCTTTCCTAAACTAAAGCTCTTCTCAACTACGAGCCGGAGGGGGGTACCCGAACAGAGCTCCTCAGCGGCACCTTCGAAGAGAAGCTCTTCCTGATCTTGATCTTTCTACCGATCTTGATCCTTAAACTTCTTCTTACTAAAACCTATCCACCTTCCATAACCCACCTACCACAGAAGTACCAGATGGGAGGCAACTGAAGTCGGGTTTAGGTCTGATATTTGCTTGCCTGAATCTATCAACAGGGCTTTCATAGGGAGGTTTTTCTTAAAGTTTTCAAGTGATAGTGGAATTACCAACAAAATACCAGACTCTCTGGACTGGCTTTCTCCAACCAAGATAGGGTTTTGTCCATTCCGATCGGGGAATAAGCCAAAGGACAGCCAAGACCATCCTTCCGAGGGTTAGGTTCAAGGGTTGATTCGAAGACGCATCTCCTCTCTTCGGGAAGCTAACAAATAAAGAAAGCTTTTGGCCTCCTTGCCTCTGTATGAGCCTTTTCGCTAATATGCTCGGAAAGTAATGGTTCCTTGCTTGTGGAGTTCCTTCTTGGATTGAGGGAGTACGGAACCAAGCCCGGTGTTCTCTCCCGTTAAGCAATTTCGAAATTCATTCCATTCAAGGCTTGCTTTTAGAGCAATGAAGCTGAAAGATGAATTGAGAAGATCCAGAGCGAACTAATGAGTTTGAGTTCATGAGGTTTAGAAGCGAAATTGCACGAGCATTAGAGTAGCTAGGATTTGATACGAGTGAGACGAAGACTCGATGGTTCTTACAGACCAATCTCGACAAATAACATAAATTGGACAGTAACGAATACGAATTCATTCAATTCGAAATTCTTTGTCTCTCGACTTATAATTTTAAGGTTTTTATTCCATTGTTGAAAATCGAAGTTGTGTAACGCATATAGTTATCGATTGATAAGTGACTTCGTTTCCAAGCTTTTCCGTAAGTCAATCCAGCTCGTCTTTCTTCTCTTATTCCATTCATGAGTTGCTTACTATTTATCAATAGTGTGATTTTTCTCTGGTGACTGATCGAGTTGAATCAGAAATTAACAGATAGGGGAATGGCCTGCTCTAGATGCTCTCGAAGCAGTCGTAAGCCTAAGGTAAGGTTTTAAATCCTTAGGTTTAGCCTAGCCCTTTATCGAAATAGAATGCGAAGAAAATGGAAAAAAATCCCGCCGTGAAAGTGGCACGAACCGGGATATCCTCTAGGAAAGAGAAAGGCATTAGCCAATCCCAGGAACGGAGCGTAGAAGGTATGAGTTCGACACCCGCTTAGCCCATAGCTTTATGGCTTAGAAGAGTCGCTGGCATTGGCTCTTTGCTTTAGGGACAGTCGATCAAGGGGATGACGGAAGATGGCAGAGAATGTAGAAGATAGCCACAGACAAGGGCTTTCGGCAAAGAAGGTGTAGGCGGAATAAGCTGTGATTGGATTGGACCAAATAAATGCCTTTTTTTTGACACCATTGGTCCATGCCTCTCTCATTCTAAAAGTAGCTGTCTCCATCCCTTCTATGAGCAGGGCTTTGAACCTCGGATGCAACTAATAAACTTTTTTGTTCTTCTGTAAAGGAAAGGGGCTGGGAGTAACTACTATTACTACTAAGGGACCAAAAAACCTTTCTCGTCTGTCATGGAGAACCTTCCCGGGCTCTAGCTCTACCATAGACTTAGATAGACTTAGAATAAGCGGGACTAGAGGACAAAGCATCGAGAAGAAAAGCCTTCAGAGCCAAGACCTACTCCTAAATCAGCAGAACTACGGATGAAGCAATAACTCTCATCCTACAGACATCAAAGAAATCGCTGTCTAAAGCCAATGATTAGCGAGCAAGCAAGCCAAGCCGCAAGGAAAGGGTCACCGAAGTAGGGGACCGCAGCTAGCGAAGTGAACCGTTAGAAACCGGGGTATAAATAACAACAAGTCAGGCATGAAAGCCAAGTGAAGTGACCAGAGGGTTAGGGTGCGGTGCCAATTCTTAAGAGTGGTGTGAGGCAGTCACTTCGTCACGACGAACAAAACCAATGGCAGTAAAAGCAGATGTCTGGTCTCGGTTAAGCCCAACGCTACATGGTTATGTAGCTCTTATGGGATTCAAACCCATGATACAAGAAGGTTGTATATAGATCTAGCAAATCAGTGTCTTAAGCCCACCCGGAAGGCCAGTTGGTAGAGCGATCAGTTTATCTGAATAAAGGTAGGTTCGAATCCTACTTCGGGTTCAAATTCGAATAGAAAGAAGGCCATCGACCTCTCATTCCGGCTATTCAACCTCTTCTGAATACATATTCTAACCCCAGACTCCCCTAACGGATAAGAGAACTAGTCCGTTATGATAGCTTTCCCTCGGTTCACTTCGGCTAAGGCAGTAGCTTCGGGCAAGTAGACTGACTGATATGAGATTGAGCGAGGAAATGACAAAGCCAAGGCTAACTCTCTCCCCAGCGCTAGTTAATCATATGCCATCCTTAGAGTGCAGCAGGGACACCTTTCAAGGAGAGTGACCCACCCCTTTAAGTATAAGTAAGATGGGCCTCATCGCTTGCCGAATCACCTGTCGGCAAAGCAAAGACGGGCTAACTCGACTCTAATAGATATAGGAAGTAGAACGTTCAGCGGGTGACCCTTGCCTGGCTTGATGGGAAATCGAATAGATTGATTGGTATTTTCCCGAATTCACTGCCGAAGGAGAGGAATCGACTACCAAGAGAGAACCCTATTTTCAAAAGTAGAGACTGAAAGAAATCCATGGAGCCGAGTTTCAGACAAAGACAATAGAACACACCAAGTAAAGGAATAATGATTAGGAATGAATAGAAAAGGTGGAACATTGGAGGAAGACGAGTCAATAACGAGCGAATTATATTCATGAGATTAGGATTTCGATCGATTACTATTACGACCAGCGCGGTTGTTCGTATTTCATTTTCTTCTTCTTTCCTCTTCCGGTTCAATATATCTTATAGTAAGGAGTAGATCCAGTTTTCCGGTTGGGGTTGGGTCTTGCCTTTCCCCATGCATTCATAGCGTTCGTTGTTTTGTACAGCTCGGTCGAGCCTTAGACGGGGCGTGAACCTTATAGAACCCCCTTATAAAGCTCCAGGTTGTGGTGATCCCTGCCTTCATCCATAAGAGAGAAGCGCATCCGCCCCTCATTCACTAAGGTATCCAAAATCCAGAATCGCGTCTCTCATGGCCATGCGGTAGTAGCCGGACCTGAACCTAGCCTTGAGGCTGATCGCAGGGCATTCCTAAATTTCCGCTAATAAAGCGAATCCCGTTCCATAAGATGATGATCGTACTCCTTCCTTTTCGACTACTCCTCTTCTCCTTTGGTCAGGCAAGTTAGAGGCTCCCTTCCGTTGTTGCCTGATGGGAACGTTCTACCAGTGTTCCCGCTGCCGATATACCTATCTATAGTGTAGTGATGGTGTAGCGCGTTAGGGAGATCAGTCTCATCCATATCAATAACCAATGTATCTGCTATGAGTGAATCTACTCCGGCTCTGGGTGAAACAACCACTGCGATTGCCTTTGACCATACCTTTACCTATGCCTATCTTCATATCTTCCAGTAGCAGATCCAGAGTGAGTAGTTGCTTCAGTAGAGCCGGTTGATTCCGGCGATTCTGTTGATGAAAGCAGTCAATGAAGAAAGACATGGTTGAGTCAGTCGACCGAGCAGTAGATTCTGTCGATTCAGCAAAAGTAGATCTAGAACCAGCTTCCCCACCACTACCTCCACCAGCAGCATAAGGCCTAGTTCCAAATCCTCTAGCAGCAAAGGTAGTAGAGCCTACAGCTGCACTACCTAAAGTAGCAAAGCAAGTAGCGGCAGTGGAAGTCACAGTAGTTGTAGCAGAGTAAGCTAGAGCCCGAAGCTTCCCACCTACTACCATCTTGCTTAGATAGAGAGCCAGTTCTCGTCATCCATTTATATAGGCGCCACCTTGCCTAGCATCTCTTACAGTTCGTATAGCAGCATACCTTCCATTTCGAGATCCAGAGCATCCACTTGAAATTCGGAGAACCATTTCGTGAGCCATAGCCCGTAGATAAAGGGAGGCTGTTCCTTAGGGTGGGTTGGGAAAAATCCAGGCAATGTTGAATTGAGAAAGAAATTAAAAGGGGATTTTTTTGTCCTTTCTTTTTCGACTATCTACTCTCCTCGGCTAAGCCGGCAAGAGAGAGTGAGGAGGTCGTTACGTGAGCGTTACATGACCGCTTTCCATTTCTTATGGAAGGAGAAGGGAACGCCCTATTAGTAAGCATATCGAGGCGCAGGTAGGAAGCACATCTGGCCATTTGAAATGCATTTTTCTTAAAGAAAGAAGACAGGACAGACAGACTCAAGACAGACTTGATCAATCAAGTCAGCAAACTCAAAGCATGAGTTCTACCCTTTGATCGCTAATCCAGTCTCTACTGGTCTGGCTACTAAAGAAATAGTGTAGATAGTGGCGTTTTGCTCCATCCCCTAGACGGCGAAGCTGCTCCGCTCCTTTCTTCTTTTTTTCTGTCTCTGAAGTGAGTGAAGTCAAGTAATAGCCCCCACTACCATTATCATTGCCTAAAGCCTCAAGTTGGAGCTTTCCCCGGTAACAAGAGTAGAAAGTGGTTCTTACCTCCCCCGATGATCTAGCTTGTCGGTCTGTGTCCTTTGGCCCCCTATCTCTAATCTAAAGGGGCGTAAGCACTAGCTGCCCTAAGAAGCAGGTCCCACTCCGTCCAAAGCTTCTTATAGCTCTTTTTCACTTTAGAATAATACCTTTGGAGAAATCCAATTCTTGCTGGACTATTGTGGTCTCACTAAATACCATACTCTTTTCTTTTAAAATCTTCGTAGGCAGGGACTCTCGCCGCGACCCGGATAATGCTTCCTTTTTGACGATGCCAATGCCCACCTCTTTGGGGAGCCAACGAGTCCACCCAAATTCTGTACTGATTCGCTCGCTTTGTCCACCTTCGCCTCTTCAGGTTGGCTCCTTCTCGAAATGACTAAAGTCTGACCAAGACTGGTCCTTCGTAGTTCTTTCGCCTTATCTGGCTCGTAGATGGCTCTTGGAACTAGTGGTTAACCATTTCTACGCGAGACCTTTATTAAGAATGAGGCTTTTCCTGGGCTCGTACGAAAGTCTCTGTGAGTAGTTCCCCCGGCTAGACCGGTGCCAATAGTTTTTATACTCCTTTTTCAGGCCTTCGCCTTAGTCCAAAGGTATGATTATGTAAAGAAAAGAATTAGTTACAAATAAGGTCAAGCTAGCTGGCTCATAACCTTGAGGTGAAGGGATCCAATCCTATTTCGGGAGCTGCCTTTACACCGGTATTCAAATAAGCTGCTGCAAAGAATGAGAAGTGGGTCTCGCTCTCCTAATCAGTCGTTAGCTTATCCATCATCTCTCTTTTTATCCGGGCTTCTTCCGCTTTAGCTGAGGCCGATGCCCCTATCTTTCTTCTGACCCGCCCCTAAACAATAGCAATAGCACGAATCCTAAGCTACGGCACGCGAAGGAATGGTTCCATGAATCATGGGTGGAGGCGACAGGGGGATTGGCTGGCTTACTATGGGGAAGGGGAGAATCACTAAAAAAAGTCTAGAGCTCCCCTAGGGAAAGTATTCTACCTCGTTGGACCGTATTCGCTACTAAAACGTAGCCCTCCTCCGCCTTCGTTTGAGGAAGCAGGTATTCGCCTACGAGGTCTTCACATAACATAATAGGTTGCAAAAATCCTTATTAGGAAGAAGACTTGGACAAATCCCCAGTAGAATTTGCTAGCTAGGCACCTAATGCATGTGAGGGTAAAGGAAGTCTCTTTGGCACGTATGAGTAGCAGAGCGGAGTAACGGGGCAAAACGATTCGACAGTGGATGCCGCTTGAACTAAAGGACTGAGCAATGAAAAAGGCATTTAGGCCATACCGAGGTCAAATCTCATCTTAGTCAGATCATAAGATATCCCACGAGAAGATGTTCTCGAATAGGCAGGCTGTGAGGCAACTATGGAATCCGCCTTCCCTGATTCCGATGCTGTTGAGCGGCGGCTGGTAGTGAAAGGAACTGACGATCTTGGCTTAGATGGCTTTGCTCCAGGGGAACATCATTTATCGATAGTCAAGGTACCCGAAGTTTCATGAGCAGACCATTATAAACATTCGCCGGAAAGATCCGAGTATAAGGAAAAAATTCCCGGAATAAATATATGAGTCAGAGTATAATGCCTAATATTTTATACTACTTCTCTTTTTACGGCCTGTGATACCGGAGCCTCAACATCCCTTGGCCTAAGAGGATTGCAGACCATAGGTTGTTTCAGGCAAATCTCAGCCACATCAATTTCAAACTTTGGGTCACGGTAGTCAGTGTCTTGGGAAGAAAGAAGCCTTCCTTTGCTTTGGGCCTCTTCCTTAAGCAGCCATTCATATCGTGTGGCCCCTTCGGAGAGGTCATAGAGATCAAGGAAAACCTCCCCCACAAACTTTGCTACGCCCTTAACTCTTGAACTACTTGAACAAGGAAGGCGGGGGCGCGTCTTGTGCTATCATATATAAGGGAAAGGTTCCTTTAGTGATCTATGCCTTATATATGCCTTCCTCACTCCTAAAAGGAAAAAGACCTAGCCTAATCAGACAATAACATAGTATATTTCCTTTTTAGCGTTCCTACACAAATTTATGTACTTTCTATAACTTATAACAAGGCACACCATTTAACTTACCGTTACCGTGTAATACAATACAGTAAGAAATAGCTTGTGATTCGGAGTTGTCGACCCGTCATTTCCAGTCGAGTCAAGCATCTCCCTCTTCATCGCAGTCGCTCAAGACGTTGTATCGATGGAGTGAGATCAGGGCTTCTCCCTCTACCCGAGCGAGGGATCAGTAAGCAACCGGGCGAACCACATCTGCTCCAATTCCAGAGGCTTTCTCCGATCGAAGTCGGATCCAATGGCCATTCCTCCCCGGAATCGGTTTTTTGCTCGGGCTGTAAGGCGATGGTTCGAAGATTTCGATGCCCGGTCAATGAAGCGAGATTGGGAATGAGCAGCTAACCCATCTCATTTATAAGATCAGTCCAGCGGTTCAATTCATTGATTCATCTATCTATCGGATTAGTAACCCACCCCGATGAATCTTTTGTATCGAACGAAAGCCTCATATATATTCGATCCCCCTACCGGAAGCGAAGCTTCTGGCTCCCCCTTTGTTGTTGAATTTCCAATTCCTTCTTTCTTTTCGTTCTACTTAGGTGGAGCAATCCGAACTCTCGACAGAATATAAAAGAGCGTCTTCGAACCTGTGTAGACACCTCAACGAACTCATGCGGACACTCCTCAGCCCGAGCCGAGGACAATCTCTCTAAAATACACATTAAGATGTTGACCCGTTTTTCTTTTCTTTGCTGATTCCTCTCAATTAAATTTCCCATGTTGCACTAAGTTACTTACGTATGTATGCATGCGGTCCGGGAACACTTTGGGGTGAACACCCATCCGAACAAGTAGGGTCAATAGTTCAGCATTTAGGCCGTAACATTTAGCAACAAAAAAAGATTTAACCCAACAAGTGCTCTCCGAACCCAGCTAGAAAGTCTCCTATCACAAGGCTCACCAACCAACCTGGACTTTGATTCTGATTATTCCTACCGGATATCAAAACCATAAGGATTGTTTCCAGCCATGAGTTCCCATATTACATAAGCGCTCTTGGGTGGGCCATTCCATCAAATCTTTGAGAAGGGGCCCAATCTCGTGATGGTCGGCGTGGCGATAGGCTTCGCTTCTACGACTGCCTCCCCAGCCGTTGCAAAGAGTGAGCGAGAACGGTAAGGGGCGCACAATGTCGTTGCGCGGGGATGCGATTAGCCAAGCTGGGGCAAACAAAGCCGTCCGGCCCCCTACCGGATTAGGAATGCGAAGGCCTTTCCTTCGAAAGGAGACCGGGGAAAGAAAGAGCTATGCTATTGACCGACCCTTTCGTAGTGACTTCGAATCAATAGTCCTATCCTTCTCATTTTGTTTGAGGCGGGCCGAATAGAGAATGAAATGAAGAAATACGGGAAGAGTTCCAAACCTTTTTTTTGTTTAAGGGCTGCTCGCCCTACCGAAGTACTAAAGGCTTTCGAGGCTTACACCTCCCTATTACACGACCTAAAAAAAGGTAGCTTGCTGTAGCGCCCTTAGAAGAAATCTAAGCCTTTTGAAGCGCCAGTAGTGGTAGCTGTGGGTAGGGCTTTCGTTCTTATCGCTCCGGGTTTCTATCTATATGACCTCCGGGCGGTACAAAGTACACCTCTTCCGTAGAGGCAGGTAGTAACCTAACCTTGAAGAGTTTGTTCAAGGGGGGAGCCCTCTTATCTATCAATGGAAAGATCTCCGTGCGTGGCGTGATAAGGAATCCTAGAAAAGATCGATTGAGACTCCCTCCCCGGTCCCACGAAGATCTCTACGTACTTGTCCAGTCCAGGACAACTGAGATCTTCCGGTCTGCGTGCGTGGGAGCAGCTCAAATAAAGAAGAGTCTGGTCTTCAGGCCCGCCCGTCTGCTGCTAGATCCGGGAATGGCGCCAGGCGAGGGCGCCGCTATGCCCCCTCTGCAGCGGCCGGCCCCCGGACTATGCAAAAGAATCGAGGCCGGGGGGTCTCGCCCATAGTGGTTCCCCCCCGCCTTTGGTGATTGACCAAACAAAGAGGCCTAGATCTATGCCCCTTAATGAATCGAATGGTCCTTCGACCCCTTCATTTGATTCCGACGGCCGGCATAGATCTCATGAGACCCGCCCACTATTACTACGAAAAAAGCCCTGCCTTTTTCCTTCGCTACTAGGAGAGTAAGCAACTTCTATTAGCGCCGGACCTTGAGTCGAATTGATCGTGTCATGTGCAACGTCCATCAATGATGGTTCATTAATGTCCATTGATTTAGACTCCTTCCCCCTTCCCAACTACGAATAAGATCGAGAGGAGCCCCAAAAAACCAAGAACGAAAACGGAAGCCTTTCGATTCACTCCCCATTCTCTCTTAAATAAAGCTCGCCCTCGAGCCCTGGGCAGGTCGGCCGGGTCTTTCCCTGTTGTTCTGTTCCCGCCACGAGAAAGACGCACAGAAGAGGTATGCCCAGCGCGCGGAGGATCCGTTGAGAGTGTCTGTTGTCTCGGTAGGGAACTTTACGATCTTTTCCCCTATTGTATTGAATCAATAAAAAAAAAGAGGTCTGTGCTACCTACGGCCCTCTATTGTTTGATCCAATATTGACCGGGGACGAGCCCCGACTTCCATAGGTCCTTGGTTTGACCTCCCGTAGTGGTCCTTGCTTTTAATAAAGCGGAGCGGGGCCAATTTCTCGTACTTGCTCAGCGGTCAGCCCCCTTTCGAATTACGTTAGGGGGGGGTCTTTCGCTTTTGCCAGATCTAGAGAGATACTACGAGTCCTCCGTCCCAGATTCCATCGCCGCGGCCATCTGGTTCACCGGTACTACCAAAAAGTCTCATGCTTACGTTACTACTGTTACTGATGGTTTGATTATCTTGGACCCCGGTCGGTCGTGCTTCTGGTTTCCATTCCCATCATCATATTGATGATAAATCTCCTCGCGCTCTGCCATAAGAACTTGGAGTCCGTATCATGGTGAAGGTAAGGTAACGCTGTGATTCTTGCTCAAAAAACAGACCGAACGCGTTCGAGTTATTGGCTCGTCCAACCCGGCAGCATTCATGAGTCGCTCGTTCAACTGTCCCTCGGAGACACGGTCGAGAAGTACCATGCATGGTTGCCCCCCGTCCTTTCTTGCTCTCGGTCCCACCCAGCAAGATACGGCTCAGCCAAAAAACGTGAGCGCCCCCGCGCGAGCCTTATTTATTTTCTTAGTAAAGTCAAGCTTTGGCTCCCTAAAGACTAAAGAAAGATATGGATCAAAAAAAAGGGGGGACTTCTGCAACGGGCTATACCACCCAAACCAACTGAGGGAAGTCGCATCCGCCCCATCGCAAGCACCTACAATGTCATGATCACATTGGTTTACCCTTTTTTCTTTGGTAGTTCAACGGACGGTCGCCCCTCCAACAAGAAAAGGTATAAATATGGAAACTTCTCTGCCATTTGGATCGGAGAATTTATGGAGGAAATCGGCTTTTAAATTTCCAGAAACCACACGATTATATAGCCAAAGGGAATACGCCGCGCCTAAAATCATCCCAAGCGCAGCTAATGTGGCTACTAAGCTATTTCTTTGGAAAGCTCCTACTGAGATGGGAAATTCCCCGATAAAGCTGCTAGTACCAGGTGAACTCATATTGGCCAAAGTGGAAGAGAAGGAAATGGTAGAGAGATTCGGCATGGTGCTCACTAACCCTCCGTAATATCTAACAAGTCGAGTCTTATGTCGGTCATATAGAACACCAACACATAGAAAAAGGGCTGAAGGAACCAGTCCATGACTTAACATCGGTGGAATGCTACCTCCAATTCCCTGTATGTTCGATAGAGCCAAAGATTCCCCCCCCACTGATCGGAGTACGCCGATTACCCCCCGAACCGTACAAGATAGTTACCGCCTATCATACGGCTTTCTAACTTCACTTTTTTTCTGGTCGTTCCGCTCTGTCGATCGATGGTAGTATAAGAGATCTGTAACCCCCCCCTTTTTTTTACATAAAGGTTCCCGCTTTCTACCCATAGTTAGCATGTATCTCCCCGGGTCATACTTGAGTATCACATCGTAGACCCCCACCCCAACTCTATCTTCCTTAGAAGTGAACCGGAAATAGTGCATAGGTACTTTTCAATGCTGCGGGGACGAGACGACATACTACGATCACGTACAGAAGTGCTGCCCTTCGGCTCGGCAATATGGAACCTCTCAACAGCTCCCGTTCCTTTATGAGGTCCTATCGGGATAGGTAGGCCCAGCCCAAGCCTTTCCCCTCCCCCCCCGCTTAGCGTTCCACTTGTGATCCTGGATGCTGTGGAGGATTTAAAAAAAAGCGCCCGAATGTTCCCCCTCCCTCCATAAGACCCTCTTTCTCGAGGGGGAAAGAGAAAGAAGAGAAGAAAGGATTTCTTCTCTTCTTTCATGTGAACGGCCCTATCTTGTATCGAAAGGTTTTTCGTGCTATACACCACGTTGAGAAAGACCAGCCTCCGTATTACCGTACCTTTTTTTTACCCCGAAAGGGAGGGCCTCCTTATGATGCTACGGACGGCTGTCCGAAGTGCAAGGGGTAAACTCGGACGAGGATAGGATTGCGCGCGCCGGGCCCTCCCTTCGGGTGTCATATTTTGGCCGAGTTTACCGTACCTCCGGCCCTTATGTTACGCGACCGTAATCTTTTTTTACGTTCCACCGCTGTTACGCCAGAAATCAAAGGTTCCACACGAGCTCCCGTTCTGCGGCGTGGTGGCAGGACCGATAGGAGATTGGCTCCGGGTGTAGATAGGGTCAAATCCGCAGGAGTCATGCAAATACATAGGCCCCTTCCCCTCACTTTTAGATGAATGGGGTGGTTTTATAACGTTCCGATCTACGGTCCCTCGGAGCGAGGGGTTAGGCAGGTAGTATGGGCCCTCTGACTTCCAGCTATGTGTTGTGCGGCTCCCGCGAAGCGAATGAAGGGAAGCTCTTCGAGCTTACGCTTACTCTCAGCCTCTTTGATTGGTAGGCGGGCGGACTAAGCCCCCTACTTAAGATTCCATTCATAAGGGTCATTTTCTGTTGTCGTGACGCTTTGGTTAGGCCGACTACTAGAGGTTACTTCTAGCTTCTATAGGGGCCTTTCCGCTTTGGTGTAGTTTTCGTTTGTATTGGTACTGAATGAACATATCAAACAAAGGCGAGCAGTATAAGCCCCGGCCTGGGAAAAGCAGCGAACTCCAGAAGCTAGGGCGTTGTTCACCTTTGGACACGAACACTATTCCGTTCTCAGCGTAAACCCGCCTTAGAGATTGAACGGCAATAAGATAAGTCGACGTTCAATCTAAGACAGCGCTGATAGCTTGTAGTGAACAGCCCCCCTTATTTACTTACCATTTACCAACCGAAAGCAGCCTTTGGTACTTTACTTAAGTAGTTCAGGTTTGGAACCAACCCTTGCAACTATGATAGAAAGCCGTTTGCTTGTTGCCAAACCCTTCGCCTTTCTTTTGTTTTGAATCAAAGTAGGTCGCGTTGTATTTTTGTTTAGTAGGTCGGGGGAAGCTACCGCTTATACGACAGCTCTGCTTCCTCGTCTTGCTTCTGGCAAAGCGAAAGATCTGATCCAACTGAAATCCCGCATATCCGCAGCGCTCAATATGCGGCTACGGCTAGGCGATCATATCGTGCCATAAAACTCTTTTTTATGTATAGAGAGATCCCCTAGATATACAGATAGAATAGATGTTCATGGATAGACAGACATTCCATTGATTCTTAGTTTTGGGGCTGAAAAAGCTCGTCGATCCAAATGAATCATTCTTGTGGTCTCTCTTCGCCCCCCGCCCCGAAACTGACCCACAGCACTGCGCCCATTCGCTTCGCGCGCGGGAAGGCAACGAAGTTCAGTTCATGAGACCGCGGCGGAGTGGAGCAGCCGCGACACGAAGTTCCTTACCTTAGCTGGATCTCGCTGGTGCCACCTAAACGGTAAGTAGGCGACGGATGTGTGACGTTTGGAGTTGTCGTTCGTGCACCTGTCCCCAATGGAAGAATGAGTGATCCGTTCCCCTGCGGATCATGGCCTTACCACTCGGTCCCCGATGGCCTGCGGGGGATTCGGTATAGCAGCTTACGTTTTTTTGCGCTGCGCGTTCCCGCTGGACTGGACACGTGTTAGCTTTAGGAAGTATGGTTCCGAAAGTGACTTCGGTTCGCCAGTTCAGGCTCAACTCCTCGCTTTACGTTAGCGGACCTACACTACAGGTCGGGCCGGGGCTCTGCGCTCTTTCTGTGTGGGACGATGCCGGGGAGAGAAGGGAATGCGTCGAGGCGGCGAACAACAACACAACTACATTTTGGCTTTTCCCTCCATCCATGAGATGAGCCCGGACCGATGGATAAGAGAACTGAGCTGGCCTAAAGCTGGGGCGCTCTACGTACGATGTAGACTCCATCAGAAAGAAATCGATATGTATCTGATGGATCAAGAATAGTTGTCTTATCAATAGATAGAAATAGGAGATTTCCCCTTATTCTTGATGGATTC